TGCGTAATCTTCTTCAATATCTTTTTGTTGGTTTGTTATAATCGATCCAAGATTGCCTTGGTTTTGTATTTCTGATCCAAGATCCTCTTGGCCTACGGGTTCTTCTTGATTTCGATGTTTTATTTTTTTATTTGGTGATATAAAAAAATCCATCTTTTGTTTTCCATTGATGTTTTTATTTGTACCAATATTTTGGTTTCTATTCGAATAATTTAAAAGAAGTAATTTGCTTGGTATAATCCAAGGTTTCCTTTTATATGCATTATAAAGTTGCATAAATTCTGGGAAGAACCAAAGTTCCAGATTCGATATGGGACGATTTAGTATTTCTTCATTCATTCCCATCCAATCAAAAAAGACTTTTTGAAGGTTTGTTGAATTTTTTTTTGAATCTTGATGAATCGTAAGATAAAAAAGATCTTTCTTATCTATTTTATCAATTATTTGATAATTATGAGTAATTTCATTACTTTTTATATCGCTCTTAGTCCAAGCCTCAATCTCGGCTTTTTGTCTAAGATAAAAATTGATGATTTTCCAATCCAAATATTTTCTATCGGAATTTTTTTCTATATAGAAAAAATCGTCCTTCCTTAGATAATTATGGATAGCGGTACTTTGAAGGATATCAAAAAAGTTGTCTTTTTGTGTGTTGGAATTATAAGAAAACTTTTGGTTCTTATTTATTTCAAATCGCCATCCATAAATAGAGGAGTGGCTCTTATTTTCATAATTAAGAGATTTATATGATAAAAGATCATATGTATAGTATTTTGGAAAATTTTCTTTTTGATTCAATAATGAATATGCTTCAAGATCATTTTCTTTTTTGTAATGAATTAATTGATTTTTTTCATATGAATCCCATTTGTTTAAATTTGGATTTTGAGTCATACGACATTGATTAATTTTATTTCGCCATTTTTTTGGTATTAATCTAGACCATCTAATCTGAGATAAACCGTATTGATAATGGCTTCTTAACCAGTTTTTCCAACCATTCATTTTAGAATTCTTAGATTTCTTATGCCTTAATTCAGGCTCAAATATTCCTAGTGTTCCAAAAGAATCTTTTATTTCAGTCTTAAGAAAAGATGATGTTCCTTGATATTGAAGAACAGATTTTAATCTATATAAATTTCCAACTTGAGTTTTCGATAATTTGTAAAATACATATGCTTGTGACAAGTAAGATAAATCACTAAAAATATGTGAATTTTTCTTATTAATACTATCAAGTGAGTTTTTTATGGTCGAAATAAAACGAATTGTATTTTGATTTTGTTTATTTATTTTTTCTTGGGTTGATTCATTATTGTAATTGTAAATGTATTTATCAATAATTTTTTTTGTTGATTCAAGAAGAAGTTGTGTATTAATTTTGGAAATATTAATGATAGATAAAAAAATATCTATGTATATTTTTTCAATAAGAAATTTTAGAAAATAATGCAATTTATAGGTTAATCGATCATTTCTTCTTTTTAATATTTGCCAAATATTTTTTGACAACTCTAATCTTTTAGCATTATAACTTCTTTTGTTAAGACTAATATTTATTGCTGCAGTTACTTTTTTTTTCTCTTTTCTAATTCTTTCTATTTGATTTCTGATTATACTGGTTCTATCAGTTAGATCTTTCATTTTATTTTCTGTCAGTGAAGAATTTGTCCAATCTGGAAATTGAATTTGACTGAATGATTCATGAATTATCTGATTACTGATTATAGAATCTTTTTCTTTTTGAGTTTCATTCGATTCATATACTTCTCTTCTTAATCTAAATAATGGAATTGGATCAATCTTTGAGAGTTCTTTTATTTTTTTTTTTATAAATAGAATGCTTTTTATAATCCATTTTTTTTTTTCTTTTGAAATTTTTAGAAGTAATTTGATTTTTCTTTTTAAAATCCTTAGAGCTAGAAAATACTTCTTTTTAAATTTCCCAATTTTTTTTTCCAATTCCCTAATAATAGGTTCGAAAAAGGAAGGGCCTTTTCGAGGAGAACCAAAAGGAAGTTCAGCTTCCATCCCCCAAATTGTTAAAAAATAAAAATCATCTTTTTCTTTTTTCCTTTTTATTAGATCTCTACGAGAGGATCGTAATTTCGATTTGTGCCAAGGTTTCAGACGGAAAGGAAATAGAATTTTTATCTGAATCCCGTCTGTCAACCAATTTTTCGGAAATTCTGTTTCTGATAATTGAACACCATTATAGGTACATTTAACGTGCATTTCTCTATTCCATTCCTGTAAATCCTCAAACCATTCAGGAAATTGAAATAATAACATACGTCCCAAATTTTTGGCTATTATCAAGGAAGGTAATAGAATATATTTTCTAAGAATTGATTGAGTTATTAACATGGAACCTCTTATTCCTTGTGCAAGTGGAATGCTATCCCAGGCTTCTGCTATTTCTATCCGCGCTTTCTCCTTTCTTTTGTTCTCCTCTTTTTTGTCCTCTTCTTCTCTTTCTGTTTTTGTCTGTTCTTCTATA